TTTTTCATTTTTTGTTATTTTATATATAAATTTAAAGCTCCTATTTAAAAAATCAAATATATAGGTTTTGTTTTAGAATTGGAAAATTTTGCTGAATTATTAGGTTTTTTCTTACCTATTTTGCGTTTATTAATATAAATAATTTATTCTTTATACATTACATTTAATTGAATATATCATTATCAGTAGTATTTTATTATTATTAATAACCTATTTGTATGCATATATTTACCGAGGATTATAGCTACTTATATTTTTAAGGCAAAAGAAATGATTATATAATAAAATATTTAGAGTAGTGTAATTAAATATATTACATTAAGATTATTAGATATAATCAATATAATTAACATATTTAATATTATTTTAATAGAATATTAATCATATATATATAGTTATATTATATTAATATTTATTATTCTAATAATATAATAATTAATAATTATATGAATATTAATATAAATAATTTATTTTAATATACTATATTTAATTGAATATATCATTATCAGTAGTATTTTATTATTATTAATAACCTATTTGTATGCATATATTTACCGAGGATTATAGCTACTTATATTTTTAAGGCAAAAGAAATGATTATATAATAAAATATTTAGAGTAGTGTAATTAAATATATTACATTAAGATTATTAGATATAATCAATATAATTAACATATTTAATATTATTCTAATAGAATATTAATTAATTATAAATAATTATATTATATTAACATATATTTAAATTAATAATATAATATAATATAATTACATATGTATTAATATAATGGATTTAATTGCATATGATTTAAGATAATGTTAAATTACATATTGTATAGGGTTAAATTATTTATATTATTTAATCTTCCTTTATTTATAAGTGAAAAGAAAGATTAAATAATAAAGAAGATAATAAAAACCATTTAACGCAATACAAGTACCATGCTTATCTTTGTAGTATATAATAGAGAAGTTGTTGTTGTACTCCGGTGGATTTAATATTCTAATTTTTGTTGATTTTTTTAATAAAAAAATTTCATTAAGATTCTAAGAATCTTGTTTGTTTAATATTTTAAGAAATTTATTTTTAGTGTATCTGTTTCATCTATAATTTTAGAGTTTTATTTTTGAGTAGTTGTTGTACTTCGGTGGATTTAATATTCTAATTTTTGTTGATTTTTTTAATAAAAAAATTTCATTAAGATTCTAAGAATCTTGTTTGTTTAATATTTTAAGAAATTTATTTTTAGTGTATCTGTTTCATCTATAATTTTAAAGTTTTATTCTTGCTTATAAATTCATTATTTCTTTATGTTACATATAAGTTTTGTTTTACTAAATGTTCTATTTTGTAGTAATTAAATTTAATTATCAAGTTATTTTGGAATTAGTAATTGATAAAGTACTGGTAAATTTCGTGCCAGCAGCCGCGGTTACACGATTAGTACAATTGAATATTTTTGGTTAATATAGTTATTAGTATATTTGAGTTTTATTTTGATTTTATTAGGTGAAATTTCATTTTTTAGTATAACTCTTTATTATGAACCTATGAAACTTAAGAGATAAACTAGGATTAGATACCCTATTATTTTAAGTGTTAATTTAAATTGCCTGGGTAATATTAGTTAGGGTCTTTAAACTCAAAGAATTTGGCGGTATTTCATTCCATTCAGAGGAACCTGTCTCGTAATTGATAGTACACAATTAACTTTACTTAATTTATTTGTTTGTATATCTCCGTTATCGGAAAATCTTTTTGGAGTCATAATTTTCCTGTTTTTCCATTAAAAATTATCTCAGGTCAAGGTGCAGTTTATAGTTAAGTGTATGATGGGTTACAATAAATTTTTTTATTATGAATTTGGTTTTGGAATATTCTAATGAAGGTGGATTTGATAGTAATTTAATTTATTTAATTTAATTGATATTGGCTCTGAAATGTGTACACATCGCCCGTCACTCTCATTATTGATTATTATTTAATTTATTATCAATTAATATGAGATAAGTCGTAACATAGTAGATGTACTGGAAAGTGTATCTAGTAAGTTTTAATCAAGACAAATCTTTATAGTAAAGTATATCATTTACACTGATTTTTTTTCTGTGCAATTCAGGATGTTTTGATTAATTTATTATATTATTTTTATTTTTTGTGATTTATTTTGTTTAATAAAAGTAATTTTATTGGTTTATGTCTTAGTATTTTTTATGGAATTGATTATTTGTTATTATAGTTTATTAGTAATGTAATTGAATTATTAATTATTTTTAAAATTTAGGTAAGTAAATTTTATTTTTTGTACCTTTTGTATCAGGGTTTATCAAAATTTTGATTTAAATTAATTAATCTCAATTTAGGTTGATTTATAAATAAATAATGGTTATTGTTTCATAAATATCATTTATTTATTTGTAGAAATGATATGTTATTCGTTTCCTAAGATATTTAGTTTCTTAAGAAAAAATTTAATTTTTTATAATTGGTGTTTAGAATTTAATTTTAAATTTATAATATTAATTTATTTATTCTTTAAGGGATAAGCTTTGAAGTTAAATTCCTATAAGTTCATTATTTTATATAGAATAATAATAAGCTTAAGACCAGCTATTTTTTGATTACGTTTTAGTTCATTTTTAAGTTAATGATTTTATAATGATTTTAGGTTTTTTATTAAGATAATTAATTTGATTTTTCAATTTTTGTAATAGTGATGAAATTAGTATATTTATTTTGTTTAAGAAAATGAATTGTTAATTTATTATAAGGAACTAGGCAAAATTAATTTCCGCCTGTTTATCAAAAACATGGCTTCTTGATAATATTTTTAAGTCTGACCTGCTCACTGAATAAATTTAAAGAGCCGCGGTATTTTGACCGTGCAAAGGTAGCATAATCATTAGTTTCTTAATTAGAGGCTTGAATGAATGGTTTGACGAGAAATTAACTGTCTCTTAATAAATTTTAGAATTTAACTTTTAAGTTAAAAGGCTTAAATACTTCTTTAGGACGAGAAGACCCTATAGAGCTTGATATTTATAAGTTTTATGTTATTTTAGGTTATCTTTTTATGTAATTTTTTATTATTTGGTTGGGGTGACATGAAGAATAATTAAACTCTTCATTATTAAATCATTGATTTATGTTCATTTGATCCATAATTTATGATCATAAGATTAAGTTACCTTAGGGATAACAGCGTAATCATTTTTGAGAGTTCATATTGACAAAATGGATTGCGACCTCGATGTTGGATTAAGATTAATTTTAGGTGTAGTAGCTTAATAATTAGGTCTGTTCGACCTTTAAATTCTTACATGATCTGAGTTCAGACCGGCGTGAGCCAGGTCGGTTTCTATCCTAAGAATTATAATATTCATATTAGTACGAGAGGACCATATGATTAAAATAGTTTTTATTTATTGATTAAAATTAATTATTTACTATTTTGACAGATTAATGTATTGAATTTAGAATTCATTTATGTAGATTTTTCTACAAATAGTATTGATAATGTATGATTTGCTTATATTTATTTTAAATTTTTTTCTTTTAATTATTTGTGTTTTAATTAGAGTGGCTTTTTTAACTTTGTTAGAACGAAGGGTATTAGGTTATATTCAGATTCGTAAAGGTCCAAATAAAGTTGGTATTTTAGGTATTCCTCAACCTTTTAGTGATGCTATTAAATTAATTTGTAAGGAACAACCTGTTCCTTTTATATCAAATTATTTTATATATTATTTTTCTCCAGTTTTTAATTTAATGATTTCGTTGTTTATTTGATCTATTTTTCCTTATATAACTTATATATGTTCTTTTTCTTATGGATTTTTATTTTTTCTCTGCTGTACTAGAGTGAGAGTTTATACTTTAATAATTGCAGGTTGATCATCTAATTCTAATTATTCATTATTAGGTTCTTTGCGTTCTGTTGCTCAAACTATTTCTTATGAAGTTAGACTAGCTTTAATTTTACTTTCTTTAATTTTACTTATTGATAGATTTGATGTTTTTAATTTTATAAATTTACAGATTTATTGTTGATTTATTGTTTTTTGTTTTCCTTTATCTTTGGCTTTCTTTGCTTCTTCTTTAGCAGAAACCAATCGGACTCCTTTTGATTTTGCTGAAGGTGAGTCTGAGTTGGTTTCTGGGTTTAATATTGAGTATGGGGCTGGTGGATTTACTTTAATTTTTTTAGCTGAGTATGCTAGAATTATTTTTATAAGAATATTATTTTCATTAGTTTTTTTAGGTGGTGATTTTTATTCATTTTTATTTTTTATTAAGATTTCTTTTGTTTCTTTCCTTTTTGTTTGAGTACGTGGTACTTTACCACGTTTTCGATATGATAAACTTATATATTTGGCTTGAAGGAGTTTTTTGCCTTTATCATTAAACTTTTTATTATTTTTTATTGGTTTAAAGGTTATGTTTTTAATTAGTTAATTAAATTTTTTAAGTAATTAAAAGTTAATAGAGGAATTAAACTTCTAATCTTATGTTTTCAAAACATATGCTTTTCTTAAGCTAATTAACTTATTTTTTGATTAGTGTATCTCATATTTTTGCAATGTGAATGTTAATCAAGAAATATGAGAAGTAAATAATTGTTAGAATTTGTCCTGTTATAATGTAAGGTTCTTCTACTGGTCGTTTTCCAATTCATGTTAATAGGCAAACTACAATTACTATAATTCAAAATATAATTTGGTTAATTGGATAGAATTGAATTCCTCGGAATTTATTTTTATTATAGAATGGTATAATTATAAGAATTCTAACTGATAGAAGTAGTGCAATAACACCACCTAATTTATTAGGGATAGATCGTAAGATTGCATATGCAAATAAAAAATATCATTCTGGCTGAATGTGAACAGGTGTAACTAAGGGGTTGGCTGGTACAAAGTTGTCTGGGTCTCCTAATATATATGGGTTAATAAGACATAGTATTACTAGGATTATAATTATAATAATAAATGTAATTGAGTCTTTATATGTGAAGTAGGGGTGAAATGGAATTTTATCAATATTTCTATTTAATCCAGTTGGGTTATTAGATCCTATTTGATGTAGAAAAAATAAATGTATTATTACTATTGCTATAATAATAAATGGTAGTACAAAATGAAATGTATAAAATCGATTAAGTGTTGCGTTATCAACTGCAAATCCTCCTCATACTCATTGAACAATATCTATTCCAATGTAAGGGATGGCTGATAATAAGTTTGTAATTACTGTTGCTCCTCAAAATGATATTTGTCCTCAAGGTAATACATAACCTATAAATGCTGTTGCTATAATTAAGAATAAAATTAATGTTCCTGTTATTCATGTATTTTTATATATATAGGATCCATAATAAATTCCTCGTCCTACATGGAGGTATACACAAATAAAGAATATTGATGCTCCATTTGCATGTATTGTTCGAATGATTCAACCATTATTTACGTCTCGGCAATTGTGAATTACACTTCTAAATGCTCTTTCAATATTAGGGGTGTAATGTATAGTTAAAAATAATCCTGTTATGATTTGAATTATTAAACATAAACCTAATAGTGATCCTAGATTTCATCAGAATGAAATGTTTGTTGGTGCTGGTAAATCAATTAATGAATTATTAATGATTTTAATTATTGGGTGTTTTAATCGTAAGGGTTTATTCATTAGTTTATTATTTTATTTTACGAATAGGACCTTGGTTGATGTTATTAATTTTTACTACTGCTAGTAATGCAATAAAAAGATAGATTATTATTATGATTGTAATAATAAGTGTGGGGTTATTATATATTTTTGTTAAAGATATTGTTATTTCTTGGAAATTTATTGTGTATTTTATATTTATTGTTTCTGTATTTTTAATAATTTCTGTAAATATGATTTTTTCTGTACTGTAAATTACGATTATTGTAATTAATATTATAATTATAAGGAAAATTATTCTTGTGGATTTTATATTAAATATTTCGTTTGATGAAATTCTTGTAATATAAATAAATAAGACTATTATTCCTCCAATAAATGTTAAGAATAGAATATATGAAAGTCAAAATCTTTCTATTATTGATCCTATTATTACTCCAATTAATAGAGTTTGAATAATAATTATAATTATTAATAATATTGGGTGGTTTATTTTAATAAAGTTAATATTTAGTATATTTGATATTCTTATAATTAATATTTTTAACATTTCAAGGGTTAGTTTATTAAAATGTTGATTTTGGGGATCGATGATAGAAAAATTTTCTACCCTTGAAGTTTTAAAAGTGCCTTCTTAATTTTGGTTTACAAAACCAGTGTTTTTATTAAACTATTAAAACTAATGTTTATGTTTAGTGTTTTAACTTCTTTATTAATTTATATTTCTGGTGTTTATGTTTTTTCTTCAAAGCGTAAATATTTATTAATAGTTTTGTTGAGATTGGAATATATTGTTCTTTCTTTATTTATGCTGATTATTATTTTTTTAGTTGAATTTGATTATGATTATTTTTTTCCTATTGTATTTTTAGTTTTTTCTGTTTGTGAAGGTGCTTTGGGTCTTTCTATTTTGGTTTCTATAGTTCGTTCTCATGGAAATGATTTTTTTAATTCTTTTTTCTTGTGTTTATGTTAAAATATTTGTTGATGTTATGTTTTTTGATCCCTATTAGTTTATTAGAAAGTTGTTGATGGTTGGTTCATGCTTTAATATTTTTATTAAGTTTTATTTTTATATTTTCTGTTTATTCTTATTCTGATTTAAATATAATTGGTTATTTCTTTGGTATTGATTATTTTTCTTTCATGTTGATTTTGTTAAGTTTTTGAATTGTTTCTTTAATAATTACAGCAAGAAGATCAATTTATTTATTTTCTTATCATTCTAGTTTTTTTATTTTACTTGTTTTATTATTATTGGTTACTTTGTATTGTTCTTTTTCTAGTTTGAGTTTATTATCTTTTTATATTTTTTTTGAATCTAGATTAATCCCTACTATGCTATTAATTTTGGGTTGAGGGTATCAACCTGAGCGTTTACAAGCTGGTATTTATTTAATTTTTTATACTTTAGTTGCTAGATTACCTTTATTATTAGTTTTATTTAAGGTTAATAGCATTTTTAATACTCTTTATTTTCCATTATTATTTGATTGTGGTTCTTTTTATTTTATATTTTATATTTTTATTTTGTTAGCTTTTTTAGTTAGGATACCCATATTTTTATTTCATCTTTGGCTTCCTAAGGCTCATGTAGAGGCTCCAATTTCTGGTAGAATAATTCTTGCTGGAGTGTTATTAAAGTTAGGTGGATATGGTATTTTTCGTGTTATGAAGATTATTTCTTTTTTAGGGTTAAGTTTTAATTATTTTTGATTGTCTTTAAGCTTATTTGGTGGTGTTATTGTTAGATTTATTTGTATTCGTCAGGTTGATTTAAAGTCTTTAATTGCTTATTCATCTATTGCTCATATAAGTATAGTAATTGGTGGTTTAATAACTATGAATTGGTGAGGTTTTATGGGTTCTTTATCTTTAATGGTTGGACATGGTTTATGTTCTTCTGGTTTATTTTGTTTATCAAATATTATTTATGAGCGTTTAGGTAGACGAAGATTATTAATTAATAGGGGTATAATTAATTTGATGCCTACAATATCTTTTTGATGATTTCTTTTAAGATCTTCAAATATAGCTGCTCCTCCATCTTTAAATTTGTTTGGTGAGTTTAGATTATTAAATAGAGTTATTTCATGGTCTCCTTACATATTTTTATTATTAATTTTTTTATCTTTTTTTAGTGCTGTTTATACATTGTATATATATTCTTATTCTCAACATGGTTTTTATTATTCTGGTATTTATACTTGTTCTTTAGGTTACTTTCGTGAATATCATCTTTTATTTTTACATTGATTTCCTTTAAATATTTTGTGTTTAAAGGGTGAATATTTTTATTTTTAGTGACTTAAGTATTTTAATTTAAAATATTGTTTTGTGGAATCAATGATATGAATTTTTCATCTTAGGTCGTGTATTTATTTTCTATTTGTTCATTGAGATTTGTTGTTTTATTTATATTCAGAACTTTGACTTTTTTATTTGGTATTTATTATTTAATGTTTGACTATAGAGTTTTTATTGAATGGGAAATTTTTAGTTTAAATGGTTCTATAGTAATTATAACTTTTATTTTTGATTGAATGTCTTTAATTTTTATATCCTTTGTTATATATATTTCTTCTTTGGTTATTTATTATAGAAATGATTATATGCATAATGAAAGGAATATTAATCGTTTTGTTATTCTTGTTTTAATATTTATTCTTTCGATGGTTCTTTTAATTATTAGTCCAAATTTAATTAGAATTTTGTTAGGTTGGGATGGTTTAGGTTTAGTTTCTTATTGTTTAGTTATTTATTATCAAAATGTAAAGTCTTATAATGCTGGAATATTAACTGCTTTATCTAATCGAATTGGTGATGTTTGTATTTTAATTTCTATTGCTTGAATATTGAATTTTGGAAGTTGAAATTATATTAATTATTATTACTTTATTTTTGATTCTTTTGAGATAAAGATTATTACTATATTAATCGTTGTTGCTTCTATAACTAGGAGAGCTCAAATTCCTTTTTCTTCATGACTTCCTGCTGCTATAGCAGCTCCAACACCTGTTTCTGCTTTAGTTCATTCTTCTACTTTGGTTACAGCTGGTGTTTATTTATTAATTCGTTTTAGACCAATATTATTAACTTATAATTATGGTTGAATATTAATATTAATTGGTTGTGTAACAATGTTTATAGCGGGTCTTGGGGCTAATTTTGAATTTGATTTAAGGAAAGTTATTGCTCTTTCTACTTTAAGTCAACTTGGATTAATAATAAGAATTTTATCTATGGGTTATTATGTTCTTGCTTTTTTTCATTTGTTAACTCACGCTTTGTTTAAGGCATTATTATTTATATGTGCAGGTTCAATAATTCATAATTTAAGGGATTCTCAAGATATTCGTTTTATAGGTTCAATTGTTAATTTTATACCTTTAACTTCAATATGTTTCAATGTTTCTAGATTGTCTTTGTGTGGTATACCTTTTTTAGTTGGATTTTATTCTAAGGATTTAATTCTTGAAGTTATTTGTTTAAGTTGAGTTAATTCTTTAATTTTTTTATTGTTTTTTCTTTCTACTGGTTTAACAGCTTCTTATTCTTTTCGTTTATTTTATTATTCAATGTTAGGAGTTAATAATTTTTATTCTAGTTATTACTTTAATGATAAAAGTTATTTTATTTCTTTTGGTATAATTGGTTTATTGTTTGTTGCTGTTTTTGGTGGAAGATTTTTATCTTGATTAATTTTTCCTATTCCTTATATAATTGTTTTACCTTGATATTTAAAGGGTTTAACTTTATTTGTTGTTATTTTAGGGTTTTATTTTGGTTATTTAATTTCTGATTTTAATTATTTCTTTGGTTTATTTTCTTTAAATTTTATATCTTTTGTTAGATTTGTTGGTTCTATATGATTTATACCTTTTCTTTCTACTAAGTTTATTAGATATGTACCTTTAAGTTTTGGTTATAGTTTATTAAAGTCTTTTGATTATGGATGAGGTGAGATATTAGGAGGTCAGGGTTTGTATTCGTTTTATTTATATTTAATTGATTATCTTCAATCTTTGTATGATTCTAATTTTAAGGTTTATTTATTAACTTTTATTTTTTGAATATTTATTTTGTTTATGGTTTTTTTTATTTATTACCTAAATAGCTTATAATAGAGTATGACATTGAAGATGTTATGGAAATAATTTTATTTTTAGGTATTTATAAATATTTTCATATTATTTTTACAGTGAAAATGTAATGTTTTATTAAACTATATAAATTAAAGAAATGTTAACGGAGTTTAACCGCTATTATAAAAAGTTAGCAGCTTTTATATTATCTTTACATTCCTTAATTGGAACTTATGTTCATTAATATTATTAACAGTAATATGCCTCTATTTTGTCTTCAATTAATAAATAAGGGCATATATTATGCCATAATTTCAGGTCGAAACTGATTGCAATATTTCGCTTCTTATTTAATATTAAGGTTAATTGACAATTCAATACTTTTTGGTTGCAAACCAAATGTTATAGTTAACTACAACCCTAATTTGCTTTTTTAAGAGCTCCTTGATTTCATTCATAGTATAATCCTATTAAAAGGATTATGATAAAAATTGTTGTTGCTATTGTTCATATTCTAATGTTTGATGTTTTAAAAATGATTACAATTGGTAAAATTATTGCAATTTCTACATCAAAAATTAAAAAAATAACTGCAATTAGGAAGAATTGTAATGAGAATGGTATACGTGCTGATCTTTTTGGATCAAATCCGCATTCAAATGGTGATCTTTTTTCTCGATCATTAATTGACTTTTTTGATAGGGTTGTTGCAATTATTATAACTAGTATTGGTAAAATGAATCTAATTGAAATTCTTGTAATTAAAATTATAATTATTTTTCTTGATATGAATCAATCTTTTTGATTGGAAGTCAAATGTACTAAATATACTAGAAAAATATTTTATCTACCTCATCAGTAGATTGATAAATATAAGAATAATCAAACTACATCTACAAAATGTCAATATCATGCTGCTGCTTCAAACCCAAAGTGATGATTTGGTGAGAATTGATTTATTAAATGTCGAATTAAGCATGTAAGTAAGAATAATGTACCAATGATTACGTGTAAACCATGGAATCCTGTTGCAACAAAGAATGTTGATCCATATACTGCATCAGCAATAGTGAAGGGTGCTTCTCAATATTCATATATTTGTAACATTGTAAAGTATACTCCTAATAAAACTGTAAAGAATAATCCTTGAGTTGCTTGGGAATAATTAGATTCTATAATTCTGTGATGTGCTCATGTTACTGTAACTCCTGAGGCAAGTAGAATTGCTGTATTAAGTAATGGAATATGTATTGGATTAAATGATTGAATTCCTATTGGTGGTCATGTTATTCCTAATTCAATAGTTGGTGATAATCTACTATTAAAAAATGCTCAAAAGAATGAAATAAAAAATAATACTTCTGATACAATAAATAGAATTATTCCTCATCGTATTCCTATTGAAACAAATTTTGTATGTAGTCCTTGAAAAGTTCTTTCTCGGATTACATCTCGTCATCATTGAATTATTGTTAGAATTGTAATTATTATTCCAATTATGAGAAGGTTAATGTTATATATATGAAATCATTTAGCTAATCCTGTAAGTATTACTATTGTTCCAATTGATCCTACTAATGGTCATGGTCTATAATCTACTATATGAAATGGGTGGTTTGAATTATTTGTTAACATAAGTTTAATAAGTTTCTCTTGAATATAATGTTCTTAAAATTGAGAATACATAAGCTTGAATTATTGCTACTGCTGATTCTAAAACTAATAATAATATTTGTATAATAATTAAGATATAGATAGTTGTTATTGTTAATGATGGTCCTGTATTTCCTAGTAATGTAAGTAGTAAATGTCCAGCAATTATATTTGCAGCTAGTCGTACTGCTAATGTTCCTGGACGAATAATATTTCTAATTGTTTCAATTAAAACTATAAATGATATTAATGCATTTGGTGTTCCTTGAGGAACAAGATGAATAAATATATGATTTGTGTTATTAATTCAACCAAATAGTATAAATCTTACTCATATTGGTAATGCAATTGAAAATGTTAATGTTATGTGTCTTGTTCTTGTAAAGATATATGGAAATAGGCCTATAAAATTATTAAATAGTATTATAATGAAGATTGAAATGAAAATAAATGTTGATCCTTGAAAGGATTTTTGTCCTAATAAGGTTTTGAATTCATTATTTAGGGTTAATGTTAATTTATTTCATAAAATATTAATTCGTGATGGTATTAATCAAAATATTGATGGAATTAATAATAGTCCTAAAAATGTACTAGTTCAGTTTAATGATATATTAAAAATATTAGTTGATGGATCAAATGTTGAAAATAAGTTTGTTATCATTTTCAGTTTATGTTATTTTTTAATATTGTTTTTTTAATTCTTTTAATTTTTACTGGTTTATAGGAGAAGAAATTTATTTGATTAAATATAATTATCATAATTGAAAATATAATAAATAGTGAAAATCATATTATTGGTGATATTTGAGGGATTTGGTATAATATTATTCCCCATCAGAAGTAAATGTTAATTTACTATATTTTGGTTTAAGAGACCATTACTTACTTTCAGTCATCTGATGCTTCAAGGTGTACTAGTATATAGTTATTTTAGATTGACATTCTAATGTTATATTTTAACTAACTCCTTAAATTATATTAGATAATCATTTAATAAATAATTTTACTGATGTTCTTTCAATTACAATTGGTATAAATCTATGATTTGCTCCACAGATTTCTGAACATTGTCCAAAAAATAGACCTGGACGGTTAATTAAAAATATTCCTTGATTTAGTCGTCCAGGTGTTGCATCAATTTTAATTCCTAAGGTTGGAATGGTTCATGAGTGTAAGACATCTGATGCTCTAGTTAATACTCGAATTTCTGTATTTATGGGTAAGATTGTTCGATTATCAACGTCTAAGAGTCGGAATTCATTCATTTCTAAGTCTTTTTCTGGTGTTATATAAGTGTCGAATTCTAAATTAATAAAGTCTGAATATTCATAGCTTCAGTATCATTGTCGTCCAATTGTTTTAATTGTAATTAGGGCGTTAGATGAATCATCAAGTAAATATAATAATCGTAGAGATGGTAATGCAATAAAAATTAGTGTAACAGCTGGTAGGGCTGTTCAGATGGTTTCAATTAAATGTCCATGAAGTATATTTCGATTTGTATAGTTAATTAATAATATATATCTAAGTGAATATCCTACAATTGCTGTAATTAATAGTAGAACAATTATAGTGTGATCATGAAAGAATGATAATTGTTCTATTAAAGGAGAGGCTCTATCTTGTAATGATAAATTTGATCATGTTGCCATTAATAAATTCTAATAAAAGGTTAAATCTTTATCTTTAGAGTTTAAATCTAGTGCATTAATCTGCCATATTAGAATTTATTAATTAATGGTAATTCTGAATATCTGTGTTCTGCAGGAGGATTATTTTGTAATCATTCTGTTGATCTTCTTATATTTATTCTGAAAATAATTGTTCGATTTTTAATTATTCTTTCTCATATGATTATAATAAACATAATGATTCTTATAATTGAAATAGTTGATCCAATACTAGAAATAACATTTCATGATGTATAAGCATCTGGATAATCAGAATAACGTCGTGGTATTCCTGCTAAACCTAAAAAGTGTTGAGGGAAGAATGTTAAGTTTACTCCAAAGAATATAATTGTGAATTGGATTTTTAGTCATTTATTGTTTATGGTTAGTCCTGTAAATAACGGATATCATTGGATAATTCCTCCTATAATTGCAAATACTGCTCCTATTGATAAAACATAATGAAAGTGTGCTACAACATAATAAGTATCATGTAAAACAATATCCAATGATGAATTAGCTAATACTAGTCCTGTTAAACCCCCTATTGTAAATAGGAAAATGAATCCTAAAGCTCATAATAATGGTGGATTGAATTTAAATTTTGTTCCGTATAATGTTGCTATTCATCTGAATACTTTAATTCCTGTTGGTACTGCAATAATTATTGTTGCTGATGTAAAGTATGCTCGTGTATCAACGTCTATTCCTACTGTAAATATATGATGTGCTCATACAATAAATCCTATTAATCCAATTGATAGTATTGCATAAATTATGCCTAAGGTTCCAAATGATTCAATTTTTCCACTTTCTTGACAAACAATGTGGGAAATAATTCCAAATCCTGGTAGGATTAAAATGTACACTTCCGGGTGTCCAAAGAATCAGAATAAATGTTGATAGAGAATTGGATCTCCACCTCCTGCAGGATCGAAAAATGATGTATTAAGGTTTCGGTCTGTTAATAATATTGTAATTGCTCCTGCTAGTACTGGTAATGATAGTAGTAATAATAATGCTGTAATTGCTACTGATCAAACAAATAATGGTGTTTGATCTAGGGATATTCTATTTGATCGTATATTAGTTGTTGTTGTAATAAAGTTAACTGCACCTAGAATTGATGAAATACCTGCTAGGTGTAATGAAAAAATAGCTAAATCTACAGAAGATCCACCATGTGCAATTGCTCCTGCTAGTGGGGGATATACTGTTCATCCTGTACCTGCTCCTCTATCCACTATAGAAGACGAGAGTAAAAGGATTAATGATGGTGGTAATAACCAGAATCTTATGTTATTTATTCGTGGAAATGCTATATCTGGTGCTCCAATTATTAGTGGTACAAGTCAATTTCCAAATCCTCCAATTATAATAGGTATAACTATAAAGAAAATTATAACAAATGCGTGGGCTGTAATGATAACATTATAAATTTGATCATCTCCAATTATTGACCCTGGCTGACCTAATTCAGCTCGAATAATTATTCTTATTGATGTCCCAATTATACCTGCTCATGCACCAAACATAAAATATAGAGTTCCAATATCCTTATGATTTGTTGAGAATAGTCATTTTTGCGATAGGATGGCTGAATTTATAGGTGGTGGATTGTAAATCTATTTATGAGAACTTTTCTCTCCTATCACAATTTGTGGCCTTATATTCAGTTATGATTTTAGACTGCAATTCTAGAGGTGTAAAATGCTATTTTACTAAGGCTTAAAAGATAATTTTTTAATTCCAACTTTGAAGGTTATTAGTTTTATTAACTTAAAGCCTTAATAAAATAGCATAAGGCTTGAAGTACAAATTAACCCAAGTATTGAAATTGTTGTTATTACGGATAGAATTATTTTTGACCTATTGATTTTAATTCCTATTAGTCATGAGTTTTCTGTATGTGACATAATAATTGCTGAAAATCTAATTCGTATGTAGTAGTATAATGTAATGGTTGTAAATGTTACTATGAGAAATATAATTGTTGTCATGTTATTATCAATGAGTGATTGGATAACAATTCATTTTGGTAAGATTCCTAATATTGGTGGAAGTCCTCCTAGTGATAGGAGTGATAACATTATTAAAAATTTGATTTCTATTTTTAAATTTCCTGATAGATAAGCTTGGTTTAAGAAGAATAATTTTATACTTCTAAATATCATAATTACTGCAATGTTTAGCAGGAAGTAAATGCAAAGGTATAATTCTCATGTATTTTCTCTAATAACCATTGATCTGATTATTCATCCTAGATGTCTAATTGAGGAATATGCCATGATTTGACGTAATGATGTTTGATTTAATCCTCCTATTGCTCCAACAATAATTCCTATTAAAATTACTGTAAAAGTGAATCTTCTTATTTTAATACAGTAGGATAATGTTATTATTGGAGCAATTTTTTGTCACGTCAATAAAATTAAACAGTTTATTCATCTTGTTGACCCTATTACTTCTGGTAGTCAGAAGTGAAATGGAGCAGCACCTATTTTTATTATTATTCTTGACATAATTATCATTGATGGAATATTTTCTTTTTCCAATCAAATTATGTATTTTATTTGAATCAACAAAATTGAAATTAATAATATTGTTGATGGTATAGCTTGAATAATAAAGTATTTAATTGATGATTCGTTAATTATTATGTTTTTGTTATCTGTTAATAATGGAATGATGGAAAGTAAGTTGATCTCTAGTCCTATTCAGATCCCTAATCAGTTATTTGAAGAAATGGACAAGATCGTTCCTATCATCAATGATGATAGGAAGAGAAGTTTTATAGAGTTGTTGTACATAAAAAGGGGTGGATTACAACCTCCATGGATGGGGTATGAACCCATTAGCTTAAATTAGCTTACCTTTATTATATAAGGGTGTGAGATGCACGTTAGTTTTTGATATTAAAGGCGATAGTTTGATTCTATCTTATATAATGAGAGTAATTTTTATTACTTTATTTACCATATCAAGATAATCCTTTAATCAGGCATCTCATT